AGAAAGGGAGGATCTGGACAAAATAGATGAAACGGAAGAGATCCGAGTGAATGGAAAGGAAAACACAAAGGATGAATTTCACTTTAAAGAGGCACGCTATCAAGATCAAGATAGCCCAGTTTACGAAGATTCTGATCTGGAGACCCATCAAGAGAATTGGGAATTGGGAAGACTGAAAGAAGAGAAAAAGAAAAGAATGAATATGAATAAAAAGATTGAAAAAGCTTTTGTCACTTTTCTTTTCGATTTTAAGCGATGGAATCGTCCATTACGATATATAAAAAATAAGAAATTAGAAAATGCTTTACGCAATGAAATGTCACAATTTTTTTTTTTTACATGTACAAGTGATGGGAAACAAATAATATCCTTTACATATCCGCCCAGTTTATCGACTTTTTCGGAAATGCTAGAACAAAGAATTTCTTTATACATAATAGAAAAACTATACGACGAAGATCTTTATAATTCTTGGATTTATACTAATGAAAAAAAAAAGTGCAATTTGAACAATGAATTGAAAAGCCGAATCCAAATTCTAGAAAAAAATGAGGGATCCTCTAGTCTGGATATGCTTGAAAAAAGAACCATATTATGTGATGATGAAAAAAAAAAAAAATGCTTGCCAAAAGCATATGATCCTTTTTTCAACGGACCATATCGAGGAACGAGAAAAGAATTAGATTCACGCGTAATCATGAATACTTATACAGATACAGAAGATTTAGTAGAATTTTTTTTTATAAATAAGATTCATGATCTACTTATTAATGATTCCGTAGAACTCCACCGTCAATCATTTTTGAATTCTAAAGAAGAAAAAGGAATTGATTCAGAAAGTCAAGCAAAATATTTGCAATTTGTATTTGATGTAATTACAACACATACAAAAGATCAAAAAACAATGAAAAAAGAATCTATTGGAATGAGAATAGAAGAAGTCAGTAAAAAGGTTTCTCGATGGTCATACAAATTAACCGAGAATTTGGAAGAAGAGGAAGAAGAAAATGGAGAAGAATTGGAGGAAGACGATCATGAGATTCTTTCAAGAAGAGCCAAACTTGTGATAATTTATAACGATAATGATCAGAATACCAATTCTATTTCTATTTCTAGTATTCAGAATACTAGTAACAATGATAAAAACGATGATCCAATGGAAGAGGGAGAGGTGGCTTTGATACGTTACTCACAACAATCGGATTTTCGTCGCAATCTAATCAAAGGATCCATGCGCGCTCAAAGACGTAAAACAGTTATTTGGAACCTATTTCAAGTAAATGTACATTCCCCACTTTTTTTGGATCGTCTAGACAAAATGTTTTTTTTTTCGTCTTTTTATATCAACGAAATGAAGAATCTAATTTTTAGGAATTGGATGGGCAGACAACAAGAATCAGAATTAAAAATTTCCTATTTTGAAAATGACGATAAAAAAGAAGAAAAGAAGAAAGAGGAAAAAAGATCTAAAAACGAACAGATAGAAATATCAGAAGCTTGGGATGCTTTTATATTTACTCAAGTAATAAGAAGTTTGATGTTAATAACCCAATCTTTTCTTAGAAAATACATTCTATTGCCTTCATTAATAATAGCCAAAAACCTTTTCCGTATGTTATTATTCCAAATTCCCGAGTGGGACGAGGATTTCAAGGAATGGAATAGAGAAATCCATATTAAATGCACCTATAATGGTGTTCAATTATCAGAAACAGAATTTCCCCAAGATTGGTTAATAGATGGTATTCAGATAAAGATTCTATATCCTTTCTGTCTAAAACCTTGGAGAAAATCTAAGGCACAATCTCATCATAGAGATCTAATGAAAAAAAAAGAGAAAAAAACAAATTTTTGTTTTTTAACAGTCTGGGGAATGGAAGCGGAACTTCCCTTTGGTTCTCCCCGAAAACGACCTTTTTTTTTTGAACCTATTTATAAAGAACTCCAAAAAAGAAAAAAAAAGGTGAAAAAGAAATTTTCAAAAGTTTTAAAACCTTTAAATGAAATAAATAAAAAAATAAAATCCTTTCTAAAAATTAGAAAAGAAAAAACAAAAGGGGTCGTTCAAATTATCAAACTAATAAGAAAAAAACTGGAGAAAGTAAATCCAATTTTCTTATTTAAATTAAGGAAAGAAAAAGTATATGAACCGAACGAAAACAAAAAAGATTTCAAAATAAATAATAAGATTCTTCGCGAATCGTCCGTAATAGAAAAAAGAATGAAAGATCTTTCTGATAAGACAATCAAAATAAGGAATCAAATTGAACAAACCGCAAAAGACAAGAAAAAAAAAGAAATAGTTCTAATTTCTTATAATAAAGGATCGGGATCACAGAAACATATTTTGAAAATATTAAAAAGGAAAAATATCCGATTAATGCGTAAATCACACTACTTTATCAAATCATTCATTGAAAAAATATACATAGATATTTTGCTATGTACCATTACCGTTTCTAAGATAAATGCACAACTTTTATTTGAATCAACAAAAAAGATCTTTATTAAATCCATTTACAAAAATGAAATAAATCAAGAACAAGAAGGAATTGATGAAATAAATCAAAATACAATGAATTTTCTTTTAAAATTAAAATCGTTTTCAAATACTGATAATACTACGAATAGCAATCAAAATTCCAATACTTATTGGAACTTATCTTCCCTGTCCCAAGCATATGTTTTTTACAAAATATCACAAAACCAATTACTTAATAAGTATCAATTGAGACCTGTACTTAAATATCAAGGGAGCTATCCTTTTTTTAAGGATAATTTAAAAGACTATTGTATGATACATGGAATATTTAACTCACATAATAAAATTCATACGTATGTAATGAACGAATGGAAAAATTGGTTAAAAGGTCATTATCAATACGATTTATCTCAAAAAAAAAGGTCTCCATTAGTACCTAAAGAATGGCGAAATAGAATCAATAAACATCGTATGATTCAAAACAAGGAATCAAACCAATTGGATTTATATCAAAAATACCAATTTATTTCTTCCATGAAAAAAGATGGCTATGCAGCAAATTCATTTATGAGTCAAAAAGACAAATGGAAAAAACATTACAGATATGATCTTTTCTCATATAAATACATAAACCTTCCTAATTTATACATTTCTGGATCAACATTAGAAATAAACGGGGACCAAGAAATTCCATCTCATTTCAATATATCGAAACCTGAATCATTTTATGTATTGGTAAGTATACCTAGTAATGATTATCTAGAAAAAGAATATCTTATTGATAGGAATACAAATTTGGATAGAAAATATCTTGATTGTAGAATTCTTCATCTTTGTTTTATAAATAATATTGAGATCTGGACCGATGTACATATTGGTATCAATATTCAGAAAGATACTAAGACTGAAATTAAGAATTTAAAAAAGATGGAAAAAAAAGATCTTTTTTTTCCTACAATTCATCAAGAGATCAAACCATGCAATCAAAAAAGTTTCTTTTTTGATTGCATGGGAATGAATAAAGAAAGGTTCTATGATACCGCATCAAATCATGATACTATATCCAATCTAGAAACTTGGTTCTTCCCAGAATTTGTGCTACTTTTTGATGTATATAAAATGAAACCTTGGATCATCCCAATCAAATCACTCTTTTTTAATTTTTCTATAAATGAAAAAAGTAAAAGCATTAACGTAAATCCAAAGAAATCATCTAATAAAAAAAAAGATCGTGAATTAGTAAATTCCAAGCAGGAAGAGAATGAACAACAGGTCCAAGGAAATCTTGTATGGAATCTACGAAAAATCAAAAAAGAAAATCAAAAAACTGTTGAAGAAGATTACGCAAGATTAGAAATGAAAAAGGTTCTAAAAAATAAACAATATAAGAGCAAGAATGAAATGGAACTAGATTTCTTTTTGAAAAAATATTTACTTTTTCAACTAAGATGGGCTGATCCCTTGAAGAAAGAAATAATGAAAAATATCAGGATATATTGTCTCCTACTTAGACTAAGAAATCCAAAGGAAATTGCTATATCTTCGATTCAAAGAGGTGAAATAAATATAGATGAAATGCTGATTCAAAAGGACCTAGTTCTTGCAGAATTGATAAGAAAGGGAATATTTATTATTGAACCAATTTGTCTATCTATACAAAGGAAAGGAAAATATATTATATATCAAACTATGGATATTTCATTGGTCGATAAGAAAAAGCATCAAACAAAGAAAAAATACACAAAAAAAAGATATATTGAGAAAGGGGGGTTTGAAAAATCCATTGCACGACACAGCAACATATTTTTGAGTGGAGACAAAAATCATTATGATTTACCTGTTCCTGAAAATATTCTATCTCCCAGACGCCGTAGAGAATTTCGAATTCGAATTTGTTTCAATTCCCGGAATTTTCATGTTGTGGATAGAAATAGAAATACAAGATTTTGCAATGAAAACAAAATAAGAAACTGTGGACAATTTTTGAATGAGGACAAACATATTAATACAGATAGAAAAGATTTCATGAAATTCAAATTGTTTCTTTGGCCCAATTTTCGATTAGAAGATGTAGCTTGTATGAATCGCTATTGGTTTGATACCAATAACAGCAGTCGTTTCAGTATGTCAAGAATACATATGTATTCACAATTCAGAATGAATTCAATTCCAATGAAAAATGAAAAAAATCTATAGTGGATTTCCTACATATCGTGTAACATATTTGGTAGATTAATAGATGAAAGCCGAAACATATACACTGTGTAACATTCTACTACATGATGCTGATTTAATAGTGTAATTTCATAGTGTATCAATTTTCATTAGGAATAACGGAATCCTTTTAAGTAAAATAAAAAGAAATTGTTTTCTTTCGTGAATACATATATGTTTTGTATATTTGGATCAAATATACAAAACATAGAAACATAAACCACATAAAGAAAAAACAAAGTAGTATATGAATGAAATCCAATCTTGATGTATACTAGATGAAAATAACTGACATAAGAAATATTATTATTTTTCCTGATCCGTAAAATTCACAGAAAAGAAAGATAGAAATCTTAATTTATGGTCAAAAATTCATTCATCTCAGTTATTACACAAGAAGAAAAAGAAGAAAATAGTGGGTCTGTTGAATTTCAAGTATTCCATTTCACCAGTAAGATACGGAGACTTACTTCACATTTAGAATTGCACAAAAGAGATTTTTTATCGCAAAGAGGTCTACGAAGAATTCTGGGAAAACGTCAACGATTATTGACTTATTTGTCAAAGAAAAAGAAAGTGCGTTATAAGAAATTAATGGATCAGTTAGATATTCGGGAACCAAAAACTCGTTAATTAAATTTGAATTTCTTATTTGAGTTTCTTATTATTTTATTCTTATTATCCTTGTTCTTTTTTATTTTTTTCATTCTTTTCTTATTATTATTAGTTTCAGTTATTTTTTTTTTTAGATTTTTCATTTTAAGAATTTCATGAAATAATGAATTAAGGAAAAAAATATGACTGTACCGGCTACAATAAAAAATTTCATAATAGTCAATATGGGTCCTCACCACCCATCAATGCATGGTGTTCTTCGGCTGATCGTTACTCTGGATGGTGAAGATGTGAACCTATATTGGGCTATTTACACAGAGGGATGGAAAAAATAGCGGAGAACCGAACAATTATACAATATTTGCCTTATGTAACACGTTGGGATTATTTAGCTACTATGTTCACAGAAGCAATAACAGTAAATGCACCAGAACGATTGAAAAGTGTTCAAGTGCCTAAAAGGGCATGTTATATCAGAGTTATTATGCTGGAACTGAGCCGTATAGCCTCCGATATTGTTATGGCTTGGCCCTTTTATGGCCGATATTGGTGCACAGACTCCCTTTTTCTATATTTTAGGAGAGAGGGAATTAATATATGATCTATTCGAAGCCGCCACAGGTATGCAAATGATGCATAATTATTTCCGCATCAAGAGTAGTTGTGGCTTTACCTTATGGATGGATAGATAAATGTTTTGATTTCTGTGATTCTTTTTTCACAGAAGTTGTTGAGTATCAAAAGCTCATTACGCGAAATCCCATCTTTTTGGAACGAGTTGAAGGAGTGGGCATTATTGGTGGGGAGGAGAGGAGACAATAAATTGGGGTTTATCAGGACCAATGTTACGAGCTTATGGAATCCAATGGGATCTTCGTAAAGTTGATCGCTATGAGTGTTACAATAAATTTGATTGGGAAGTCAAATGGCAAAAAGAAGGCGATACATTAGCTCGTTATTTAGTAAGAATCGGTGAAATGCAAGAATCGATAAAAATCATTCAACAGGCTCTAGAAGGAATTCCTGGAGGACCTTATGAAAATTTAGAAAACCCGGCGTTTTCATAGGACAAAGGATTCCTAATGGAATAATTTTGAATATAGATTTATTACTAAAAAACTTTCACCCAATTTTGAATTGTTAAAACAAGAACTTTATGTAAGGGTAGAGGCCCCAAAAGGAGAATTAGGAATTTATTTAATAGGAGATAGTAGTGTTTTCCCCTGGAGATGGAAAATTCGTCCACCCGGTTTCATCAATTTGCAAATTCTTCCCCAGCTAGTTAAAAGAATGAAATTGGCTGATATCATGACGATACTAGGTAGTATAAATATCATTATGGGAGAAGTTGATCGTTGAAATGATAATTGATACGACAGAAGTACAAACTATTAATTCTTTTTATAGTTTTATAGATTAGAATCCTTAAAAGAAGTCTATGGATTCATATGGATTTTTGTCCCCATTTTAATCCTTGTCTTAGGAATCACAATCGGGGTATTAGTCATTGTGTGGTTAGAAAGAAAGATATCTGCAGCAATACAACAACGTATTGGACCTGAATATGCCGGCCCGTTAGGAATTCTTCAAGCTTTAGCGGATGGGACCAAACTACTTTTGAAGGAGTATCTTCTTCCATCTATAGGTAATATTCGTTTATTTAGGGTCGGACCCTCTATAGGGTTTATATAAATTCTACTAAGTTATTTAGTAATTCCTTTTGGATATCACCTTGTTTTAGCTGATCTCAGTATAGGTGTTTTTTTATGGATTGCCTTTTCAAGTATTGTCCCCATTGGTCTTCTTATGTCAGGATATGGATCAAATAATAAGTATTCCTTTTCAGGCGGTCTACGAGCTGCAGCTCAATCGATTAGTTATGAAATACCATTAACTCTATGTGTGTTAGCAATATCTCTACGTGTGATTCGGTAGAACATGAACTCTTTTTTATCTATTTTCTAGAAAATAGATAAAAAATGAATTGAGATTTCAATACTAGAAAATAGAAATCTAATTCATAGAATTCAATATGTAAATATGAATATCAAAGAATAAAAGAAATATTCTTTTTTATTAATGACTACTATCCCAGATACGTCATGGTCCGGAATTTTTCGGACTACAAGATCAAATCAGATTATAGAACAGGACTTAATAAGTAACGTTCAACAAATTGGGATTCATTTATCCACAGATTTTTATCTCCCTTTTGAACTCATTTCTATAATTCTTTTAGTTTCTTTGATAGGTGCAATTACTATGGCTCGTCAATAATAGAATTCTAATATAATAAGAAATAAGAACTTCCTTTTTTAAAATTAAAGAATGAAAATGGATTTAATCTATTTTGTTTCAATCTACTGTGAATATCTTCTTTTGTTATGTAATTCTTCTAGTCTAGTCAACTGAATCGGTTTCATTTTTGTTCATATTGAAATCAATCGAGATAGATGAGGGATTTATCAATGATGTTAGAGCATGTACTTTTTCTAAGTGTTTATTTATTTTCTATCGGTATCTATGGACTGATCACAAGCCGAAGCATGGTTAGAGCACTTATGTGTCTTGAGCTTATACTGAATTCGGTGAATATAAATCTTGTCACATTTTCCGATATATTTGATAGTCGGCAATTAAAAGGAGAAATTTTCTCAATCTTTGTAGCTATTGGGCTAGCTATTGTTTCGTCGATCCATCGTAACAGAAAATCAACTCGTATCAATCAATCGAATTTGCTGAATAATTAGTTAGAATTCTTCTATTTTCACATAGAAATCAAAACATAAGACTTTTAGATAGAATATTCTAAATAGAATCTAATAGAATTAGAATAATAAGATAATATAATATTAGAATATTTTTATTTTTCTTTCTTCTCTTTTTTCATATAGATTTATGATTTATAGTTACGAACTTATTCTATAACTAACCTAATAACAAACGGATTTATCTGATATTCTGATATATTATATATCAGAATATCCTTAATTTAATTATCTTTCTATATAATAGAAAGATAGGAAAATTCACATGAATTGAATTCGTAAACTCATATTTCATGATTATTGAAATGGAAATCAAAGTATCTTGGCCCTTTCTCATAAACAGATTAGAAAATCTATTGATTCTTCAAATTTTGATAAATCATTGATTCGTCTGGTGTCTACAATAGAAAATCTATGATTTATTTCATTTTCTTATCTTATTTTACCAGATCGAAAATCTTTTGTGTTCAAAACTGGAATTTATAGACCCAATGTCACATTCAGTAAAGATTTATGATACATGTATAGGATGTACCCAATGTGTTCGAGCTTGCCCCACGGATGTATTGGAAATGATACCTTGGGACGGATGTAAAGCTAAGCAAATTGCTTCTGCGCCAAGAACCGAGGATTGTGTAGGTTGTAAAAGATGTGAATCCGCTTGTCCAACGGATTTTTTGAGTGTCCGTGTTTATTTATGGCATGAAACAACTCGCAGCATGGGTCTTTCTTATTGATATGTGACAAAAAACTCCACTTGAATCATTTGATTCCTCTTTACCGACAAAACCTCGTGCTCGGGAGAAGAATAATCTATTTTCTTTTCTCGAGTACGGACTTTTCTGGTCTAATTTTATCTTGTCTTTATCACGAGTTCTTTTCCTTGGTTAACAATACTTCTTGTTTTGCCCATATTCGCGGGTTCTTCAATTGTCTTTTTCCCTCATAGGGGAAATAAGGTGTATAGGTGGTATACTCTATGTATATGTATCCTAGAGCTCCTTCTAATGACCTATGTATTTTGTTATCATTTCCAATTGGACGATCCATTAATCCAATTGAAGGAGGATTATAAATGGATCAATCTTTTTGATTTTCACTGGAGACTGGGAACCGATGGACTTTCCATAGGACCCATTTTACTGACAGGATTTATCACTACTTTAGCAGCTTGGCCAGTTACTCGAAATCCGCGATTCTTCTATTTCTTGATGTTAGCAATGTATAGTGGCCAAATAGGATCATTTTCTTCTCGAGACCTTTTACTTTTTTTCATCATGTGGGAATTAGAATGAATTCCTGTTTACTTACTTTTATCCATGTGGGGAGGAAAAAAACACCTGTACTCGGCTACAAAGTTTCTTTTGTGCACTGCCGGAGGTTCCATTTTTCTCTTAATAGGAGTTCTAGGTATGGGTTTATATGGTTCCAATGAACCAACATTAGATTTAGAAAAATTAGCTAATCAATTGTATCCTGCAGCATTGGAAATAATACTCTATTTTGGTTTTCTTATTGCTTATGCTGTCAAATCGCCGATGATACCCCTACATACATGGTTACCAGATACCCACGGGGAAGCACATTACAGTACATGTATGCTTTTAGCTGGAATATTATTAAAGATGGGAGCATATGGATTGATTCGGATCAATATGGAATTATTAGCTCACGCTCATTCTAGATTATCTCCCTGGTTGGTGATAGTAGGAATAATACAAATCATTTATGCAGCTTCAACTTCTCTCGGTCAACGCAATTTAAAAAAACGTATTGCCTATTCTTCCGTATCTCACATGGGTTTCATAATTATAGGAATTGGTTTTTATCCTGATTTTGTTCTCCCGTTATCGGTTGACAAGGTACAAGTTCTATTATCTAATTATTTTTATAGATACTAATTCTTTTTTTAGATTCAATACTAAATGAAATAAATTTCATTAATTGGAAAGAAAGTCTTAGAATTCTTTGACTTTCATATTTTCACGATTCTTCGTTGTACAATGAAAAAAAAGGAAGGGTGAATTATAATTGTAATGAGATACATCTAAAGTTTTTGAGAACCTTTTGAATAATTCCTCTATTTAAACGGTTCTCAAAAACTCGCACAAATTTTTCATTGCATTGTGTATCAGACGATTTTTTTATGTATTCTTCATGTATTTTCTTTTATTCAATTATATATTCATTGGAATGAACCATAACTATGGAACCCGATTCCTAATAGATTGATCCCAAAATAACATATCCAAATTAGGAGAAATCCTATAGAAGCTACAAATGCCGAATTTGTCCCTTGATCTTGCAATTTTGGATTTGTTCTAGTATGTAAATAAATTGCAAATATGGTCCAAGTAATAAATGCCCAAGTTTCCTTAGGGTCCCAATTCCAATAAGAACCCCATGCTTCATTAGCCCATACTGCTCCAGAAAGAATGCCTATGGTTAAAAAGGTAAACCCTAAACTAATGACACGATAACTCCAATAATCCAAACGCTGAATTAATTGATATTTGTAAAAATTTTGAAATGAGAAGAAAGAAGTATTTTTTAATACACTTCCTTTTTGGTTCAAATATTCCATATCACCAAAGAAAAACGACTTCCTTAAACTGAAAAAATTCTTGTTTTTCAAAAAAGAATCGATTCTTTTTTGAAATGTAATCACTATAAGAGCAACTGATAATAACGATCCGCATAAAAGAGCTGCATAGCTCAATAGCATCATACTGACATGCATCATTAACCACTGAGATTGTAGAGCAGGTACTAATATTGCGGGTTGATGCATTTCAGTTGAAAGACCTGACGTGGCGAAACCTTGGGTAAAAATGGCACTTGGTGCAGTTATTGCGCTTAAATCATTTTTATGATTCCCAAGATACGGAATCATATGAATAATGGATAAACTCCATGAAAGGAAGATTAATGATTCGTATAAATTACTTAAGGGAAAATGTCCCGAAGAAATCCAACGAATAACTAAAAACCCTGTTATAGAGAAAAAAGTAGCTATCATCCCTTTTTCTGACGAATTATGTAATCCTTCCATTTCGTAGACTAATAAGTTCATCAAATGAATCAGAATCACAATTGAGATGATCGAAAAGGAAATATGAGTTAATATATGTTCTAAGGTTGCAAATATCATAAAGAAGAGTCCCTTTTAAATAATTGAAATCGGGGAGGGGATTAAATAGAATCTAAAAGAGAATATTTTAAATATTCTCTTTTAGATTCTATTAGATCTATTGTGTCTATATTATTAATATGAATAATTCTTTATGCCGCCACTCGGACTCGAACCGAGATGCTCTAGCACTGCTTCCTAAGAGCAGCGTGTCTACCAATTTCACCATGGCGGCTTACCTTAAATAATTTAAATAATAATAATAAGAATATATATAATAGTAAATTCATGTTGAATTGTCGATATTCAATAGAGTTTAGGAAACAATGAAGAAAGATGCATTTCCATTCATCTGGAAATGTTAAATATAAAGAAAATATCAATAATACTTAATTAGTATCTTCATAAGTTCAGTTTGAATAATCAAATTTTCCGTACTAGAAACTAGAAACCTAGCTCTTGTTTATTCAGAAGAGTCAGAACTCAATAGTTTCGTTCTCAGTCGGGGTATAAAATTCATAATTCTTTTCTAACGATTTTGAGATCCAACACCTTAGTATAAAGTAGAAGGAAATATTCAGATTCTTCCTTGTCTATCGTAATTGTGCTTTTCTATTTTGAAAAGCACAATTCATAGGAAAGAAAAAACCATCTCACGAATTCAATATCAATCAATAGAAATTGAAATAAATAGAAGAAAATATAACATAAACAATAAAAAGAAGAAAATAACTAAAATAGAATATAATAGAGATATATAAAGACTATAAAAAATCGAAAAAAAATGATAAAAAAGAATAAAATACACAATACTGAGTACTTTGAATCAAGTAGACAGAAAGATTCTTATTTTTCATATTACCTAGATCTAACTAATATGAGAAGTGAAATACAAATACAATTTAGTAAAATTGAATCATTTGTCTTACAATTCAAAAATGGAAATTTGGAAGTTCTTTGAAACATGTCAATTAAGATTTTTCCAAGACTTTTTTTTGTCGCACAAAAAAACTTTTTGACTGTCCGGTGGAAACAGATTTAGCTAAAGAAAAAGCTTTTACTGCCTCTAAAGATCCTTTTTTTTTCCAAAGATTTCTACGAATATGCTTTTTTGACATAGAAGTACGTTTTTTTGGAACTGCCATTCAAAAGGTAGGTTACTCCTTTTTATCGTTGTATGTGAAAGACATATATTGTTCAAAATAAATTACTCTTTATTAGTCATTATCTATACTTAATACTTAATTCCATAAATTTCAAAATTCCCTCAAGAATATCATAACATACAAAT